AAGAAGTTCTGGCCCGGCAGGAATAATATCAACGACTTGACGACCATCCGAGGCATCCCCTATGGTTATTTCATATCCGCCCTTTTCTTTTCGTATTATTTTCTTTACTATACCAGCTGCTGTAGCATTATAAACAGTATTGTTACTCTTGCTTCCGTCAGGATAAATCTGCCCCCTCCCCCTGTTACCACCTACATATATGGGATACTTTAAAAAGTGAACATCTTTCTTAGTAGCAGGGTCCGGTGAAAGAATAGGAAAGGTGATTTCGCGAAATTTTTGCCCTGGAACAGGGCCTATCACAAGAATATTTTTTTTATTTGGGCGGTAACTCTGAAAAGAAAGATTGCCTATCTTTTCTTTCATCTCGGGAGAAATACGATCGGTTGGAGCCAACTCAAACCCCTCAGGTAAAATAAGAACAGCTCCTACATTCAAACCCCCCTTCTTGCCATTAGCAAGAACTTGTTTGAGTTGCATATCATAAGGAATTCTAATAACTGCTTCAAATACAGTATCAGGAAGGACCGCTTGTGGAACCTCAATATCCACGGGTTTATTAGCTAAATGACAATTGGCACATACAATACGACCGGTCGCTTCTCGGGGATTTTCATAACCTTGCTGTGCAAAAACGGGATACGCATTTGCAATAGATGCTGGAGTTATTATATATATAATGAGTGATACGGAAATGAATCGAGTAATCTGTTCTTTTATCCAAGAAAGGGTATTTATAGTTTGCATGGTCCAATTTTTGATCCCAAAATTTCTACAATAAATTGGGTAGGTCGCTAGTATAGCTCCCTATCCACGATTATGCTATTTGCTGAAATAATCTGACTGGAATATAGAAGGACCTTCCTGCCCTGAAGAGTAGAAAGAGTCAGTACGATTTGGAATTCTTATGCCTAAAGTACCAAACACTCTAATTGGGTTAATATCAGTAGACCTTTTTTTTTCAGTCATTCATTGAATGATAAATCACTACAAGTGATGGGGATACACGATTTAAATAACGGAAGATCCAATATTTCAAAATTGTATCTAGAATGACTGGAAAAGTAGAAACAAGGCCAGATATAATTTGATCGTTATGAGAAAATCCAAAATCTTTATAGATAGAGCCAATCATTAATTCCCAACCGTGCGGCGAATGGAATCCGATACACAAATCGGTTAATAAAAGAATAGAAAATGCTTTTATTGTGTCGTTTAGGTTATATAGGAATTCCTGAACCCAAGAGTTAAGAAAAATAAGTTCTTCATTACCTATAAAAGAATAACCACTTAGAATAACGAAACAGATTATATTGGTCGAGAAGGACAAAATTGTATGTATACAATCTTCATTGTGCAGCTTGATCAATTGAATCGTTTCTTTATGGATTCCTATATGAAGTTTTTTTACCGGGTATTCCTTTATCACCTCGTCAAACAGTAAGAGCTCCTCGAATTCTATGAATTTTTCCAAAAGACTCTTTTCTTGAATATGATTAAAAGGAGTTGCGGATTGCTTGATATTCCACCAATTAGTAACCCAAGATTCCAGACTTTTATTAAATGCTAGAAAGCTCCACCAGGGTAAAAAGACTATAGATACAAGAAATAGCAGGGGAAAAAATGCTTTCTTTTTTGCCATTTTTTTTTTATTTAGAAATTGTTAAGTTCATTTTTTAAGTGGCCTCATTCGTCGACTCTATGCGATCCAATCTTTTATGTTTCACCAAAATGAGTTCGATTCCAAGGTATCGAATCATTCTCTGTTTTTTTGTGATTCGGTAATTAGTCCTTGAGAATTTTGAAGAATCTTACAAGAATACAGAATTCCAATGCGAAAATAAGAAAAAAAGTTTCCAGCTATTTCACCTGATCAAATTCTAAGCAATTCCTTCCTTTAGATGAATCCCCGAACCCGCTTTAGTTAATGAATAACGAATTAGGATTTCGAGACAAAAAACTCTCCAAATATTGCAAAAAAATACGTTGACTGAACAATTGAGAAAATTTTCTGAATGTTATGATCAAAACAAAAAGGGAGTAGCAAAATAAGACAGAACTTCGAGAATTATCGTTATAAGAAATCAAAATGTTGGGTCATTCATTAAAGTAAAGAGAAGAGAGCGAAAGAAGGGAGAAAACGAAATATCGAGAGAGAGAATTCATTTACATGAGCTATTTGTCTCTAACCTATCAATTCAAAATATTGAAAAAAAATCCCCCCCCTTTTTTTTGATGTTCCATATATCCATAAAATATGCGTTTGCTTTGATTCGAATGGCCGTTCTTCGGTTCAGTTCAGAATACTTCAATCGGTACGCACAAGAAATAAGCCAATTCGGCGGCTTTTTGTTCCATTTCTCGTGGAGTTAAATTCTCATCAGTACGAGTCAAAGGAACGGCCCCCCGGCCTCTGATTTCTAGATAAAGCACACGCCGAGTAGAAAGACCCTCTTTAAGTTCTATTCTGATAGACTGAATATCATTTATAAGGAATCGGAGGAAGATACGACGATTTTTTCCCGGAAATCCCCAACGAAAAAGACACACTATCCCCTCTTTTTTATCGAATAGATCATAACCACTACCTACATTCCATGAAATTGTGCACCACAAATAGGAGCTAATAAAGAGGCCCGCGATCCCATAGAAAGACATGACGATCCCTTGCGGAAAAAAAATGATTTGTTGAGAGGGAAATAAAGATATCAAATTCCTACCAAGATAGCTGGAAGTTCCAACTAATAAAAACCCTAATGAACCTAAAAAAAGGATAAAGGCCCAGCAGAAATTACTTGTTTTTCGCGACCCCCTTATAAGTTCTATTCGTATACGTTCTGATTGCCAATTCATACTAATCTAGTTACATTTAATTTGAATTGATAGAATAACAAAAATGAATTTCAATTATACTTTACTTAACGCTACGTTTTTGAAGTAACGCTCATCAACTAGCACTATTCTAATGTAAACCTGTAGGGGGTAATTCCGTTCGCTCGAAAATAAGAACGTCCCCTTCAGATGACCCCGCCCTAGATATCTACAAGCATTTACTTTCTCACGGACCGGCCGTTGGTTTTAAAATAGTTCAAATGAATTTATCGCTATATAAGGTTTCGTATACATAAGAGTTCTTGTACTTATGTTTGAAAGAAATCACGCATTATATAATATTCCACTTTCCAATATCAAAGGATATCCGTGTTATGATTCAATCAAGTTGAAGTCTTGAAAAAGATTACTTGGCCTAAACAATCTTGTTTTTTTGAACATGAAGAAATAAAGAAGCCATTGCAATTGCCGGAAATACTAGGCCTACGAAAGGCACAAAAATAGAGGGAAGGTTTATATCTGTCATAGAATGGGTACCTCGATTGACTATTTGTACCTGTTTGTTATATTGTTCTAAAATTATCTTAACTTCATTAGAATTCTAATTCTATATAATTATACTAATTATATCCAAGTGAGTATAGTATATACTAAGTTCAAGAAATGTAGAACTAACTAAATAAACTTAATTAGCCTTCGACACACAAAAATATATGTTTGATAATCCACTTTTTTTTCTTTCTATATAGTTATAGAATTAGTATGGCAACCATGAACCCCCCCCACTATTCTATTATGATTGATTCTTTATCATTTTTACTTTGATTGAATAACTAATTATCCTTTTTGCCACAAAAAAAAGAAAGAATTTGACCTTACCGCTCGGTCGAATTTTTATTTAAAGGAAAGAAAGCATGCAACCGAAATAACTCACTTAGAGCGCCTTTTAAAGGATTACGTGGTACAATTGGATCGAATAAACCCTTATCGAATAAATATTCCGCTTCTTGTGAACCTTCAGGTACTGTCGTATTCAATGTTTCTTCAATGACTCTTTTACCCGCAAACGCAACGTGGGCATTGGGTTCGCAAATAATGATATCTCCCAACATACCAAAACTAGCTGTCACGCCTCCAGTAGTAGGAGATGAAAGAATTGATACATAGAATAACTTTTTATTTGATTGATAATAAAATAAAGCCGACGAAATTTTAGCCATTTGCATCAAGCTCAAACTTCCTTCTTGCATGCGCGCCCCGCCGGAAGCACACACTACAATAAGGGGTATATTTTGATTAGTAGCATACTCAATCAAACGAGTTATTTTCTCTCCTACTACGGATCCCATACTACCTCCCATAAACTTAAAATCCATAACCCCAATTGCTACAGGAATGCCATTTAGTTGACCTATACCTGTTTGAACAGCGTCAGTTAACCCTGTCTCTTTTTGATAAGAATTTATGCGATCTTTATAAGGTTCCTCCTCCGAATGAAATTCGATGGGATCCATTGAGACCATGTCTTCGTCCATAGGATCCCAAGTACCTGGATCAACCGAGAGTTCGATTCTCTCTGAACTACTCATTTTCAAATGATATCCGCATTCATCACAAATGCTCATTTTTGATTTCAACAATTTTTTATAATTTAATTCATAACAATTTTCGCATTGAATCCACAAATTCCTGTATTTTTTAGTTCCCTCAAGATTCTTATCCCTACCGTTTGTGTTAGTGGTAGTCTGACTTTCATCCAAAATGTAATTGTCACTATCACTTAAAACAGAATTCTCAATACACATTTGAGAATGAAGATAACTGTCAATACAACTATTAATGTGATTATTCAACCTAGATTGAGTATCGTACATGTAAAGATCATAATGGGTATCGTCACTTGTAGATCCATTCACATAACTAGAATTCCAATAATTAGAAATTTTTTTTTTGAGTGAACTATAAAAAGAATGATCATTTTCAATCTCAACAATCTGATTTTCAATATCAAAATAAATGGAATAAGTTTCCCCCTGACTATCCCTAACTAAAAAAGTTTCATCAGAGAGAAAATTTCGAATGTCCCAGATACCAAATAAAAGATCATAATTACTGTAACTAAAACCATTACTCCAACTATGAATGTTTTTTTCTGTAGAATTTATACT